ACCTCTGTCCTATCCATTAGACAATGGACGCCGTTCATTCTTATTTTTTCGTATTTTGATTTTTCTTGAGTTGAAAACAAAAAAGTCGGATTATACGTGAAATCATTTTTGGAATTGTATATTCAATGATTCACTAACCGTAATGAAATCTCAAATCATAATAAAATATATTATCTATATTTTAGAATAGAATTCTAATAGAATATTTAGAAAAAAAGAAAAAGCGGGTAGCGGGAATCGAACCCGCATCGTTAGCTTGGAAGGCTAGGGGTTATAGTCGACGTCGATTCAGTGCTTTGAACGTCTCTAATTCAAAACCGAACATGAAACTTTGGTTTCATTCGGCTTCTTTATGGAAGGAGAGTCAATTCTTAGATCTAAGATGTGAACAAAATGAACAAAATTATACCCATAACACCTACGTCAGCTTTTTATTTGAATACAAAAAAATGAATTGCTTTCTAGATGATCCTTCTAGGAGAAGGTGATTTTGACAATCTTTCTAGTTACTTCGTTCTCTATTTCTATTTCAGAGGATCCTAAGGAAAAGGATTTTTTTCCACCGAGCTAAAACAATACGCCGATGTCTCTAGTAAACCAAAGTCATCGCTGAATAGCTATTTTGCTCCAATTTCTTTTTTTAGAAAGAAAAAAATGGAGGATTTAGTTACGATTAGAAATCGATCTTTTATCTTTAGCCATGGATCTTTTACTCATACTTATTCAATTGTAAGTCTTGGTCCAATTCAAAAATTATGTTTCGCAATTTCATAATCCAACTTTTCAATTTAATTTATAAGTGATTCATGGATACAAATCACGAGAATCCGTATTTTTTTCTCGAATTTCTTATTGAGAGGTAAAGGATTAAACCCTTTTAAGAAATAAAGTTTTTGATCGGAATATGAATAAAACCGAAAGACCCTTTAACTATTAGGGGTTAATAGAACGAATCGCACTTTTACCACTAAACTATACCCGCTACAATATGATTATTGTATACAAATGGACCTTTTGTCTAGCAAGATAATTGAGCATGATCAAGATAGGATTATCAAAGAATTGTCAAAATGTAGAGTGCTGGACTTTTTCACGAGTAGATTCAAATTTAATGAGATTTGGAAAAGAGGCTCCATTTAATTATTTATTTAAATATTTATTGAAATTTAATTCAAAATTGAAATTAAAGTTAAATAAATAAAGTTTTCTCTTTTGCTGAAGAAGTTAGATACGGATCAAAAAAACACTAAAATCATAACGGAAAAAATATATTGTGGAAGAATTGATAGTTTCTTTTTTAGTTCGGGTAAAATAGAATAAGTATAACAAGAAAAGAATGTAAATAGTATTTCTTCTTTATTGTCGTTGCTTGAATATTTTATATTCAATTGAATATTATTATAATATATATAATAAAAAGTCCTTTTTGCTTTCAAATCAGATAAATCATTATTTATCTATAATTCTAATTTGTTGGAACAAAAAAAAAGAGCCCGGCTAGGTACTGACCAGGCCGGGCCGTGAGAATAAGAAGGGCCTTTCGAACAAAATCAACACAAAGAGGTCTTGGTTATTTTTTTTAGTTCGATTGTTGGCGCGGTCGAGTCCATCTTTTAGATATTAGATAAAGGAAATTCCTGATTCGTGGATCTCTCTATATAGAAATAATAGAATAGAGAAAGAAAAGAGATAAAAAAAAACTCTTTAGATTATGTGTAATGTAGTAATTCTCTTTTTCAATCGGGAGAGATGGCTGAGTGGACTAAAGCGTCGGATTGCTAATCCGTTGTACGAGTTATTCGTACCGAGGGTTCGAATCCCTCTCTTTCCGTTTCCGTTGATGACTTTATTTATTTATATAACTTTAATTTATTTATATTATTTTTGATTTCTTTTTTTTTCAAATTTTGAAAATCTTAGTGAAACGTGTGAATAGATAAAATCCTAAGAAAATTTGAAAATTAACCAAGGAAACCTTTTGTATTTTATTCTTCACGTCCAGGATTACGCCCCGGATCATTAGATAGGAATCCAAAGATAAAGAGAGAAACAAAAAATATCACTACGGTATAAACGAAGAGTTTCAGAGTAAGCATTACACAATCTCCAAGATGATTTTTTAGAAAAAAAAGAAAATAGATCTTCCATTTTTCTACCACATATCCTATTTTGATACCAAGAAATGAGGTTTTTTCTAGAAATGTATTGTCACAAATGCATTTGTTTTTCATTAAAAAATTGCGTTTATATCCAAATTTAGATATTGTGAGAGACCCTAATAGGGTTAGGGTCTTTGACTGGATGGCTGGAAGGCTCAAAAACGAGGAAATGGGGGTAAGCCTGATTTATGGCGACTATCCACGAATTTCAATGTATGAATCAGGGATTTATACTATAAAACTTATCTGATTTTATTTTATCAATTGTTAGAATTTTTTCTCGAGGAAATCATGCATTTTCTAGGATATTATTATTTAGGATCTTATCGAAAACTTACAGCAGCCTGCCAAACAAAAGCTAAGAGAAAAAAAAACAGAGGTATGACTGGCATAACATCTACGATTGGATTCAAAAAAGCATAGGCTTCAGGCAATTTGCCGAAGAAAAAACTACTCGAATAAAGGGGCGAATTAATACAAATACAGATCAAACTAACGATATTAAGCATAACAGACATTTTGTTCTTGGAGATAATTGCATTTTGGTTGCCTTTTTGATATAAGGAAAAAGAAAGTAAGGTAAGATAGACAAAAATCCTTCTTTTCTTTGAATCCATCCAACCAAAAATTCTCCAATTCTCAAAGGAGAATAGAAGAAATCATACTTTCATACAATATCTTAATTGAATTCTATGTAATGATCAATAAATTAAGTTGAATTCTGTATCTATATGTATCAAAATCCTAGTACCGGTCTATTCTATTATTCTATAGATATAGAAGATCTATATTCTATAGATAGATTCTATATCTAGATATATATTTAGATATTTATTTGGGCTGTAGTTGACAAACAACCAATAACAATATTATTGTTTCTTAGTGTCGATTAGCAATCGAAATGGGGCGTGGCCAAGTGGTAAGGCAACGGGTTTTGGTCCCGCTATTCGGAGGTTCGAATCCTTCCGTCCCAGCGCGGATCCACTTTTTATACTGCATTATTCCCATATAAACTATATCATAATATAAAAAAAAGTGGGGGGTGGATAGGCATAGGCTATATTAATTAGAAATTTAAGCATCTGTGTCTGCTTGAATTTCATTAACAAACGATCAAGTTCCATGTTCTATAGTATGGTATTTATACTATATCTATAACAAACAGTGACAATTGTTCAGTCTATCTGATAGATATGAGAAACCTTCCCTATTTTTTTTTCGATTTTGATTTTCGTAATCTTATTAAAAAAATCAAAATTCAAATCTTAACTTACATTATTTTTTCTACATCTCATTCTCATGAAAAAAAATGGATTTCTTTCTTTTTTTCTTTGATCTATTTCAAATTTTTATTTGAAATTAGTGATGAGTCAAAGAAAGACTGATCTTCCTATAAAGATCAAAGGCGATGCCTTTTGTCCAATTTTCTTCAAATCCAATCAAATTAAATAATGATGTTTAATTTAAATTAAATAGTGAATTTCACTTAGAAAAATTTTTAATGATTTGGAATCTTTGAAAAAGTAGAAAATCATTTAATTTATCCTATTAAGTCACTTGAAAATGTAGATTCAAAAACTTATTCATTTTTATTTATATTAATATATATCTATAATTATTATTAATATAAATTAATATTATTTTAATTTAATTATTTTATTTATATATTTTTATATATAGATTTCTTTTTTCTTTCTATTATCTATATATTCTATTAGTAATTAGTATGTTAAATATGTTCAAAATGTTGTCTTACTAAGATTTTTTCAGAAAAATCTTGTTTCATATATTCATATATAGAAGAAAAGGTATAGATTACGATGTCTATGGACAGCTGAACCGATGACTATTCATGATTCCATGATTGAATCAATTCCATACCGGTATACCGGTTCCAAATTAGAGGAATGTTATGGTAAAACTTCGTTTGAAACGATGTGGTAGAAAGCAACGTGCGACTTGAAGGATATGACCCATTGTGGATTTTTACATCCATCATTTTAAATTTGTCTAGGAATGAGGTGCTCTTGGCTCGACATTGTTTGTTCTGTTACACTTGAACCCTTCATTTTTTGTCGGGTTGTAATGTAAATAGTCCATGATGGAGCTCGAACAGAAAGTATTAATTCATTTCTCAGGGGCAAGGATCTAGGGTTAATGCCAATCAACTGGAACAACTTCGTAAATATATGGAAAATTGAAAGGATCCAATTCGAGCAAGTTTCCAATTCAAAAGCAAAACTTGTTGAAATTGATCCAAAATTTTCGATTCAACGTGTATCATGCTAGAATCAACCATCCATAGGATTCTTTGATAGAAAGAAATCAAAAAGGGTATGTTGCTACCACTTTGAAAGGATTAAGAAGCACCGAAGTAATGTCTAAACCCAATGATTAAAAATAAAGGGTTTAAAAACAAGGAAACACCCTTTGTAATTGTTAATTCTCTCGATAGTCTCAATAACTGGATCCGACTAAAGAATCCAAATAGAATTTGAAATAGTTTAACCGGGATAAACGAAAGGGAGTAAAGACTACTCAATAAATGAAATTGACTAAAGATTTTCCTTTGAGCTATTTAAGAGTTATCCGATTTGAGTTATGAGTACGAACTGTTTCTTTTTCATTTTTCAAGAAGAAAAAGACTGAAATCATAGTCTAATTGATATTCATTTTATAGGTCCATTTGTCATTTAATTTATTATTTATTAGAATTAGATACATAGGCAAAACTTCGAATTAAATCATTTTTTCTCGAGCCGTACGAGGAGAAAACTTCCTATACGGTTCCAGGGGGGGTATTGTTCATCTATATCTATCCCAATGAGCCGTCTATCGAAT